ATGTAGAATAGTATATAGAATAATGTATAGATTTATACATTATACTTAGAATTATAAAAAATTGGATTATCAAAATAAATTTTCTAAGTAATTAGAAATTCGAAAGAAATATCAAATTCCTAAATGAATGTCGAATTCTAAATTAATAAATAAATGGATTTTTGATTTTAGTTTTGTTATTATAGGGTCGGGGTCTGTTCGCCCTAAGGAAAAAAAGAAAAAAAAAAAGAATCGAACGTTCGAGTATTCCAAATTATATCAAAAAATGATAGAAGAGGGGGCATATAAAATAGATATATATGTAGTATATATCTGTGTATATTGAATTGCGAATACAGAGATAATAGAATCATTTCTGATTCGACCAAATCTGGGTATCTGATATAGATGAAAGAAAATCAATCAAACAAATAGAAGGAAACTTTTTTCAATATGGGAATAGGTATCTAATAAATTAAACAGTTCTGGCATAATATAAATGAAAAAAAAAAATATACTAATGAGATTCCAATCTCAAAGAAAAAGGGGGGATATGGCGAAATTGGTAGACGCTACGGACTTAATTGGATTGAGCCTTGGTATGGAAACTTACCAAGTGAAAACTTTCAAATTCAGAGAAACCCAGGAATTCATAATGGGCAATCCTGAGCCAAATCCTGCTTTCCGAAAACAAAGAAAAGTTCAGAAAGCGAGAATAAAAAAAGGATAGGTGCAGAGACTCAATGGAAGATGTTCTAACAAATGGAGTTGACGACATTTCCTTTCATAGTAAGAAAGGAATCCGTCTATCAAAATTCCGGAAAGGATCAAGGAATTTCACTGGATTGATTAATGAAGACTCCAAACTTCTATTTGTAAATTTTCTATCATAAATCAGAAATGAAAGATGTGAATAAAATCAATTACAAGTTGAAGAAAAAATGGAATATTCATTGATCAAATCATTCACTCCATCATAGTCTGATAGTTCTTTTGAAGAACTGATTAATCAGACGAGAATAAAGATAGAGTCCCATTCTACATGTCAATACCGACACCAATGAAATTTTTAGTAAGAGGAAAATCCGTCGACTTTAGAAATCGTGAGGGTTCAAGTCCCTCTATCCCCAAAAGCCCATTTAATTCTCTAATTATTTATCCTATACCTTCTTTTTAAAATTCGTTATGCGTCTTATTCAGTCTATTCTTTCCCAGAAGGATCTGAGTGGAATTTTGCTTTTTCTTATCATATTATCATAATCACAAGTCTGGTTGAAATTTGTAGTTGAATATATATGACACATGTAGAGTTTTGTTTATATATGATAAACGTATAAATGAACATCTTATCTTTGAGTAAGGGATCCTCATATGAAAAATTAACAATACATAATTATTACTACTACTGAAATTGACAAAGTTTTATTTTTTTCGTCTTTTTTTTTAGTTGACATAGACTCAAGTAATTTCATAAAATGAGGATGATGCGTCAAGAATGGTCGGGATAGCTCAGTTGGTAGAGCAGAGGACTGAAAATCCTCGTGTCACCAGTTCAAATCTGGTTCCCGGCACATGATTCATTTGTATAAGTATCTATTCCCAAAATTCATTAAAATAAAATGAATATGGGAATAGATACTTATTTATTAGTGGTCTAGATCATCATACATATTTATTTGGGTGTCCGGAGCTCTTTCGAGATGAATAAAGAATAGATCGATATTCTATGTATATAAACTCTGTAAATGACTGATTCGATTTTGTTTCGCTTTTTTCTGCGCTTCAAAAAGAATGTTCATATTTCAATAATATTCAAACAAATGGTTAAATTAGTTGGTTGAAAGACCAAAAAGTTTAATCTAGGGGAGTTCAGAGGTGGGAATAGTCAAAATTCATCTCAGATACATTACAAATAGAATCCGGCCCATTTCTTAGTATTTTCTTTGGTATTTCTATTTTCTTGATTTCTTTGATCGTACTTTTTTTCGTAACCAGATAGAAAATTGATGTTGATGTGCATCTTACATAGTTAATGATGCAGAACTTTTTCATTTCATCCTATTGGCTTGACTCATCCGAAATAAGTATCGTTCAATTTTTAGGATCTCAATGAATCCTGTCTTATTTATGAATTTTGTTATATATCCTACCCATAATAAGAATAAGAGAGGAATGAGACCTCAATTATTCTGTCTGGTTTAACTTCAATTACTTTGTCTAATCTATAAGAGAATGTACAAATATTCAAGGAATGTCTGGGGTTGTAGAAGTGCGGATTACTTTTTTATTTTTATAATTTAGTGAGCATCTTGTATTTCATAAAAATTGGGGGCTATATAATCTTTACGCAAAGGCCATCCTATCCAACTTTCGGGCATTAAAATACGTTTAAGACGCGGATGATTATCATAAGAGATTCCTAACATATCATAAGATTCCCTTTCTTGAAAATCCGCACTTTTCCAAACCCAGAAAATAGAAGGAATTCTGGGATTTTTCCTTGGGGCAAAGACTTTTATGC